AATTGAGCAATTTTACTTAACTGAGTTAGACTTATGGAGTTTCGTATAGAATAGCAAACCAAAAAGTGATTCCATTTCGACTATTATTATGATATTAATATTCCAATACGATTGGATAACAGATACCGGTAAAATAACTAGATTCGGGATTTGATCTGTTCGATGAGCTAAAGTAAAGACCTAATCATCAGAAACAATCAATATAATCAATAGAAAGTTGATTTTTTTAGCATGTAGTTTTTTTTGTGACTTGAATTGTTAAGCTCAAAGCAAAATAGTTTGCATAGAAGAGATAGATTTTTAGCTATTTTTGGTAGTAGAGTTCACATAATACGATTTAAGCACATAATAAGAACATAAGATAAAGAAGGCCTTTTTTAACCCTATACGGATATATATAGCTATCTATATGTGTCTCTCTTTTTATATTGCAGTTCTATCTATTCTGGACATCCCATGTCATGCCCTATCAAAAGTTCTATTTTCTCTCAGAATTATGGACAGATCAGATATTCGATTAGTTATCTGTGTAAGAATTTACAGTCTGGGGTTTACATATATTCCTAATTGTTGTTATAATTGAAATTGAGAAGGATTTTTTTTATTGAAAAGAATCAATACTGATTCCTTACTTACATATCAATTTCAATTTTCTGCTATCCCTAGCATTAGAGAAATACAATTGGAGATTCAAATCCAAGAATTGTTTATGAATTCACATTCAATAGTTAATGGTTCCAATTTGTCTCCTTTTGTGAATGAAAATTGACATTTGGTTTTTTATTTCGGGGAAGGCATTTCCATATTTTATGGTTTAAGTTTATATAGTATATGTTTTAAGATACTATAAAAATTAATCGAAAAGATAGATCCAATCCAAATCAAAAACAAGGAAGGATTTCTTTTATTTATATTTCATTTAAATTCATTTTTCATTTAAATGAATTTAAATTGAAAGGGATTAAGATTAAAAAAATGGGATTTAAAGATGTTTCAAGATGCAAGTAAAAAGGGAAAGGGAATATTTTCGTCTCTTTTTTTTAGCACTTCGGCGACATGGCCGAGCGGTAAGGCGGGGGACTGCAAATCTTTTTTCCCCGGTTCAAATCCGGGTGTCGCCTGATTAACAAAAGACGAAAAATACCTATTATCTTATGTTTTGTTGATATAATTTGTCAAATTTGTCCACAACAGAAGAAGTCGGAGGAAAAGGACTCTTGATACTCCCTTGATTCTAAACATCTGAGGGTTCTGTTTTCTAGAGTACTGTAAATTCTTTAGGAGTCAAGGAAAGTTTATAGTAATGAAAGGAAATCCGTAAATCTTGATATAATAGTCCGCCCAATACTTACTACTAATGTATAGGGACTGTTTCTTGATTGAATGGCGGGATAGAAAATCGAATTAGTAGTTGTGGAAAGCGCGGAAGATACTTTGTATACAAATTCATAAAAATTCTTGAGTACTTAGGAATTTAATCAATCTAATATCGATTGAATAGATAATTGGATTTTACTTATACATATCTATTCTATTTTTTTACATACATTTTGACTTTTCTATTTTTATATAACGTACAAAAAGAAATTCTTTCTTTTTGGTTTAGGTAATTCCTAGTCAAGAATGGAGTAGGTTGTCTTCAAATTGTTTTCCAGAGAAAATCGAGAAACGTTAAGGATTAGATCAAATAGAAAGGGCTATGTAAAAAAAAACGAAATAGGAGTATGTAATAGATAACGATCCATTTTGATTCTAGACTTTTCGATTTTTTACTTAATGAAGAACAACAAAATAAAGACTAGGTCTTATTAATCTTATATCTTAGTCTTATTAATCTTCTATCTTAGTAAGATTTTATTAACACTTCCAACTTCCCAGGGTTTTGCCCTTATTTTGTTTTTCTTTGTCCTTGTGTTTAATCTTTTCTAATTCTACTAGCAATCCTATAAGAATTTCTTGCAATATAGAAGAATTTCTTCTAATTAATTCTATTTCTTGAATTCTTTCATCAATGGTATTGGGCAAAATCCCTTTTTTGACTCTGTGCCGGCGATTCTATTATTATTAGTATTAGTGAAGAATAATGGAAAATTTTTTTCATATTCATATAGATAGGAGACATAATTCACATGGATATAGTAAGTCTCGCTTGGGCTGCTTTAATGGTAGTCTTTACATTTTCTCTTTCACTAGTAGTATGGGGAAGAAGTGGACTCTAAGGATACTATTAATTGAGTTCAGAAATCAAACTGTACCGATTCTTTTAGAGATCGTTCTGCAAAGACTTTTTTAATTTAACTATTGAAATTGAATTCAAATTCAATTGAATTAAAAGGATCTTCATTATATTCGATTATATTCGGGTGGAGTAATGTATTCTATGAATAATATATTAATAATATATGAATAATACCCTTTTAATCTAAGATATCTTATCTTCTTCGACAAGTCACATATTGCGCACTTAGTGCTTAGTTTAGTATTTGTTTTATTATTTTAAATTTTATTTTAGAAATTGGATTTATGCTATATTTTATTGACTTGACTCATTTCATATCATGATTCAAATCTTTAAAAGATTAAAAAATCTGTGAGGTTTACTTTACTAATCTTTTTCCTCAACACCGGAAAAGGTTTTTAGAGAATTCTTTTCCTTGGATGATCTGTTAACTGCTCAATCAATTACTTCTGCCTTCTTCTTCAAAATGGTAAAAAAAGCTTTCTTTTCAAAATGGTAAAAAAAGATTTCTTGATTTTCTTTTTTTAATATATATGTTCTTTTATTTATATGTTTATATGCCCAGACTCTTTTTTTTTCCTTTTCATTTATTTTATTCTTTCGTTAAATGCGATTCCGTAATTTCTATTGAAAATAATCATAAATCTAGGAATTCGAATTGTAAGAGTAAGAGTTGCTTTTCGACTATGTTCAGATTAATTGGAATCAACACAAATGAAGAAAAAAGAAATAGAATTTGTACATTACATAGAGATAATTGATTTCTAGATATATGAATATGGATATAAAGATGATATTCTAGATTGATCTACATTAAGTATATTTTTATATTTTTATTTAAGTATATATTTGTATATAGTACAACTGTATACACTAGAATAACAAAAATAGATAGTATGGTAGAAAGAAAACTTTTCTTTCTACCATACTATCTGATCTTATAGAATACTGCTGATTCTAGTCCGCTCATTTCATCTAAAACGGCGAAATTTGAATCCTTTTCATTTTCTAATCTCCGATATTAATAAGAACTAAGAAGTCAAGTTTCATTCAAATTAATCACTTTGACTGACAGTTTTTACGTATATTATAAGTAAAAAGGCAGTAGGAACAAGAATGAACAGCGCAGTAGCAATAAATGCGAGAATATTTACTTCCATAGTCTCACTCTTTCGTTTTTCTTTACTTTGCAATAACTCGGGATTTAATCCCATAGAGATGATAAATCTTTCGCCTCTAAATTCAATGATATGAATTCCATCTCGATGATATCGAATCGAATCAATATCATGAATAACAATATCGGAGCTATCAAATCGATTTATCGTTGAGAATTGAATAGTATAACATAGAAAGATCGTTTATCCATACCGAATCCAAAAATGGATTCCTGGTATAATCGAGAATTTTTTTTTTTACTTTATTTTCCATTCTTTTCCATTCTTTTTTTTCTATAAAATTCTCGCCTTCCTTAGTACAATCCATTTGTCGAAGTCTCATCTAACCGTGTTTTTTTATTTTGAGACTTAGACTCGTTATAAACAAACCCAAACAAAGAAACAATAGAAACAAAATGGAGAAAGGGGAATTAAGTTCTAAACTCTTTGTTAATGATCTAATCTTATTGTAATAATCTTATTGTAAGTAAAACAAAAAAAAAGTGTGATAAAGACAAGGGCAAGTACAGTATAAAAAAGATCGAATATTCTACCAAATTCAATTTTATTTGTATAGTATAAATACAAATTCGATTTGTGTATGGACTGCCACGAAAGATATGGTACTCGATTCGATTTCATTACACGAATCGGTAGAAATCAAAAAAGTCAAACTCAGTATGGTATCTCTTGGAATCCTGAATATAATGTTATCTATGATTGCACTAATCCATATATGTCTTTATCAATCGGTACTAGTTGAAGAACTGAAAATTCCCATATTTCTATTTGCTTTGATGAGAACTGAAAAACGAAAATAAATATGAAAATAAATAGAAAAAAAGAAATAGAAATAAGAATAGAAATAATAAAAAATAAGAAAAAAGAAAAAGAAAGAAATGGAAATAAGGTTCCCTTTTGAAATGAAATTATACTATTTGTCCTCGTTTGACAGAAAATGGAGAGAGAATTTGATATATATATATATTTTAGTAAATTATTGAATTTTGATCTGTCGGGACTGACGGGGCTCGAACCCGCAGCTTCCGCCTTGACAGGGCGGTGCTCTGACCAATTGAACTACAATCCCAGAGAAATGAAATAAAGTATAGAGCATACATATTCTTATGATTTCATTCAAACCCTTTCTAGTTAGATTTTAGATTGGAATTGCCACGTTGTAACAGAGACGTGAGTTTTCTATTGCTAAACACATGGATATAAACTTTAGCGATAACGACACGGATTACTACTCATTTTTTCATTATGTCAAATCCAAATCGATTGATAATCAATCTTTCAATGAAAAAAGAGTCTTTTTTTCTTTACATTTCTCTTTTTCTTAGACTTTATACTTAGAAATCCTGATATGAATCTGGATCAAGAGCAAGATCCGAATTTGTGGAAAAAAAAAATAGAGCAAATCAAATAAATAATAAATAACAGGTAAAAATATATCAGAAATTTTTACTTTTGTCCGCTTTTGTACGTATCAAGCATTTCAAGAGAACAAAGGGGTTATACCATTTCGTGGTGGATCAGTGAATTATTGGGCCGAGCTGGATTTGAACCAGCGTAGACATATTGCCAACGAATTTACAGTCCGTCCCCATTAACCGCTCGGGCATCGACCCAGGAAGAATCAACTCCAGACTTATTATATTAACTTAATATATTTTAATATATTTTATTTATATTAACTTAATATATTTTATATTAAAAATCCATGATCAACTTCCTTTCGTAATACCCTACCCCCAGGGGAAGTCGAATCCCCGCTGCCTCCTTGAAAGAGAGATGTCCTGAACCACTAGACGATGGGGGCACAGTTGCCCGACCGTCAGCATATTATGCTCATAGTATGAACAGTTTTTTGAAATTGTCAATATAACGAAATAGTCTAATTAGATTTGAAAGATCTTTCCGTCTTTCATGATTATTTTTGATTCGTCATTTATATCCATGAATTATTCATTCTAATATCAATTGGAATTTTTATTATTTTTTTTTTTATTAATTATTTTTTTTTACTAATTATTTTTTTTTATTTTAATTTAAAAAATATTTTTAAATATTTAAAATAATATAAAATAATATAAATATTTAAAATAATATATAAAATAATATATAAATATAATAAAATATAATAAAAAAAAAAAATAATAAAATAGATAAAATAATAGAAATCGAAGAAATAGAATAGAAGAATAGAAATAATACGAAAGATTCTTTCCTTTCAAGGAATGGAATGATTGATTTCCCAGCAAGCCGTAAAGGAGGGTTAAACTCCACTTCTTCCGCTTTCATTCATTGATTACCTCATTGGTAAGTAAGGGGGATGGGTATATCTCTATCGCCGACTATATTAATAATATATATATACTTATTAATTTGAATTTAATTAATAATAAATATATTTACTTTACATAGATTTGATTTATAATCTAGTTCCCTAGATATATGTTGTCCGCATAGTGGCTCATTCCTGAATTGGATCAAATGGGCCCTTTTAACTCAGTGGTAGAGTAACGCCATGGTAAGGCGTAAGTCATCGGTTCAAATCCGATAAAGGGCTTTGGCCTTTTTTTTTCAAAAAAACTCCAGCGGTAGTATTTTTATTTGATTTGAAAGGACAATAGAGATGTTGTTGATATTTGTAATAAAAAGAAAAATAAACAAAAAACTCTAATAATTCATTCTAAAATTTCTATATTATTATAGAATTTTAGAATGAATTTTAGTATTTAGTATAAGAATTATAGTTATAAAGTTGAAGATTTGTTTATTATATTATACTGAGATTATATTATACTGAGATAAGCTGGTTCTTAAATTGCGAAAATGAAATTAACCGTAAAGTTTAGATTAGAAATCAACAAAAGAAAAAATAAGTGGACCTAACCCATTGAATCATAACTCTATTTACTATTATGAATATTAAAATTCGATATAATGAAATTGGAACAGTAGATCCGCTATCCGCTTTTTCTTTAATTTTCATATTTTTTTTATTAGACTCTGAAAAAATTTGTCGATATTTCTGATTCAATTTTCTTGTTTTTGTCCCTAGTTATTCTATAGGAATAAATAGGAATAAATCACTATTCCCTTCTTCCGCGGAAAAGTTTTTTTGAAGTGACAACATAAGACATATAAGAAAGATTTAAAATATCTTTCTTTAATTCCAGACCAAAAGATCCATTTTATATTGATAGTTTTATACGTATATAAGATTTATCTTTTATGTATAAATAGATAATCAAATTTATATATCTATCAGATAATGGTTTCATGGACCAAGTCTTTCCATATCGATGCATACACAATATTTTTATTACACCAAGACAATATAATGCAGAATAACTAAAAAAAAATTTCATGGAAAGTTTCCTATTATTATTTAATATTGCATTGAATTAAATAAGAGGAAATCCCCTTTTTCTTTTCTGACAGATAAAAAGTAAATAGAATAAAATATTTGAAGTGTCTTTCTTGCTTTGACCTGTGAAAAGACATATTCTGGGGTTTTAGTTCATATTCTATTCATCTGAAGGCAAAAGAAATAGAATAGAAATAGAATAATAATGAATAGAAATAGAATAATAATAATAAAGGAAAATCTAATAAAGAAAAAAAGAAATAAAATGAAAGAATAAAGATAAAAAATAAGAAATAAAATGAATTAAAATGAATATTGTAGTCGTTTACTGCATATGCATATAGAAATTCGAAAAGTACAAAATATTGATTTTTTCATTTTAAAAATCAATCTGACTAACAAGATAAGATCCACGAATAAGATTCGTTTTATAGAATGAGAGGATTCAGTCTGAGGAGCAACTGGTAAGGAGGGGGAATCACTTGTTCCTTGAATCGCTCTTTTAAAAAATTCATCTATCCAATTCTAATTGGAATTGATGACTCACAAAAAAATTCATGTTGATATGGTTATTAAGGCTAAGAATAAGTTAAAATAACCGAATTTGGTTCATGATTTTATCTAAATCGAATTATTAACGGATAAAGAATTTTTTTTTTAATCTTCGAAACCCATTCTAAATTAGAAGGGACAATGTACGAGAAATCAAATCATACATAAATGAT